TTATATCTAATTGAATGTCTAATTGAATGAGATTTCTTAATAGATATTTTGTTTTTCTTGGATTAAACAAAAGAGAGTAATTACATGAGTTTCAAACTTTAATTTTGATTTAATTAATATATTAATTAATATAATAAGTTTTATCTTTTCTCCTACCTTCAGAAAAAAAGGCATGTCCACTGTTATTAGATATTCAAATTTTCTGAAAGGTAACTATCCCGCTTTCATATAAAAATTTATATAGAATCTTTGAAAAAGACTTTTTCATACTTCATAAAAAAGAAAAAGACTTACTGTCTTTAGGATCTGATGCTACACCGCTGCTCAATACCTTAGGGGATCCACTCTATTACATAAGTAAATTCCTAAGATTTATCTCATATTATGATATAAATAAACAGCTCTTGTTGTATCGGTCCAAAACCTTTCCAATTGATCTTTACGGTGCTTCCTCTATCAATTAAATCTTTTTTTATCCATAGAAAAGTATTTAGGCATATCTAGTCTTCATCGATCGATGAAGTTTATTTATTTGCTACAGCTGCTAAAAAATCGTTTTGGACGATGCTTATGTAGAAAGCCCTTTTTTTGTGTTTCTAGTATTTCATTGACTAGCTTGTTCGTTCTTTTTTTCTATAGTGGAGATAGTCGCACGTAATGACAGATCACAGCCATATTATTAAAAGCTTGTGGTAAAAAGGGGTTTCGTTCTAATGCCCGAAAATAATATTCTAAAGCTTTGGTATGTTCCCCATTACTTGTGTGGATAAGGCCTATATTATAGAGTATATAACTTCGATCATAGGGGTCAATTTCTAGTCGCATAGCTTCATAATAATTCTGTAATGCTTCCGCATAATTTCCTTCAGATTGAGCCGACATCCGTTACGGTCGTCATTCGCTTTAACGAATTCTCCGTTTCAGAACCGTATGTGAGATTTTCATCTCATACGGCTCCTCCTTTAGGTCCATAATGAAAATAATATATGGAAAAATGTGATGTCATTATGAACTAAGCGGGGCTAATGTTTTTACAAGAAATCCCTAGCCAACCTTCTTGCAAAAGATCTTTTCTTACTACCAAGTGGGTTCATGCTAGATAAAAATAAAAAAGGAAACTCTAAAAATTTCTTTGTTCTCAACGCCCCTAAATTTCCAGGAATGAGTCACTTCAACAGTCTTCAATGGTTATACGGGTATCCAAAGTACGAACGAGATGGATGTTTATTGTTCCAACCATTTTAATTAGTCCCAATCCCAAAGAAGAAGAAGAAAGAAAGGGAATCATTTTGAAGAAAGTTTTCGTGTTGTTGATTTCTCGGCGTAGTGCTTCTTCCCCTATGCCTCCTATTCGTATATTGTATTAGTGTAGTAGGATTGATCTGTAATACGGGAACTATAGGTAAAAACCTTTTGCTCAATACTATAATTCACAATTGAAGCATCTAAGGCTGCATTAATCGTGGATACATGACAGAAGGGATTGTTTTTTTATATTATAAACTTCACCTTCAAAAGCGTAGATTTTTTTTTCAATACTCGTTTTTCTTTCTATTCCAAATCGGCGAGAAATAAAAAAAAATAATGATAATCAAATCGCACCATCTCTGTAATAAGTAAATGCCTCTTTTTCTCCGGAAGTTGTCGGAATGACTCGTAATAAGATATCGGCTACAATTGTAAAGGTTTTATCAATAAAATTTCCATTTATACGCGATCTTGGCATAGGTAGTCATCCATTCTCTAACTCTTTTGATTTCCTTTACCTTTTCTTTTGTGAGAAAATTTTCTCACAAACAAAGGAATTGTATAGTACGAACTAACATAAAAGCGGACTCATTAAAAAAAACCTTATATCTACTTCCAATTTTTCCGGTCAAAAAAGATATCTATTAACCATAATCTAAAAAACGATGAATAACTCGCTATTCACCCAGATACTCAGTCATAATCCTGATGTCGGAGAGATGGCCGAGTGGTTGAAGGCGTAACATTGGAACTGTTATGTAGACTTTTGTTTACCGAGGGTTCGAATCCCTCTCTTTCCCTACTTTCAACGAATTCACTAATCTTACGTGATTGACCAAAATGTATCAAATCCAATAAAAAAGAATCGATATAAAATCTACCTTGTTTTGATTTTGAAATAGATTCTCTATTCCTAATTTCTTTCATATGGAAAATGCTAGGAAGAGCAAACAAGGGATCCAAATCTCCCTACCAATCTATGATACATGAATAGGAAAAAGATTCCTCGATAAAATACCTTACCTTGTGCCTTTTTAATCAAAAAAGAGGGCAAAGGGGAGTTGTCCGAACTCTTGTTTTTAGTAATTTTTTTTACTTAAGTTAGGTTTATTAAGTCTGTCGAGAGTAATATTCTACGACAAGCAATTCATTTATTTTCAAACCGACGCATTTCCTATCTATTATTTGATTAACTAACCCTTCATATTGGAATGTGTGAAGAGTCAGATGGTTTGGCAATTCCTCAGGGGCAGATGAATCAAGAAGATTTTGAACCAAAGTTCTAGAGTTTTGTTCATCCTTCACTGTAATAATATCTCGGGGTTTGCAGCGATAACTTGGTATATCAACTATACGACCATTAACTAAAATATGTCCGTGGTTAACTAATTGGCGCGCTTGAGGAATAGTCAAAGCCATACCCAATCGAAAAAGGATGTTATCCAAACGCATTTCAAGTAATTGTAGTAAAACTTGACCTGTTGACCCCTTGGCTTTTCCGGCGATACGCACATATTTAAGTAATTGGCGTTCTGTAAGACCATAATGAAAACGCAATTTTTGTTTTTCTTCTAAACGAATACGATATTGAGATTTTTTTACGGAGCGTGATTGGTTTCTAAGATCGCTTCCTGCCTTAGGCCTTTTACTAGTTAGTCCCGGTAAAGCCCCCAAACGGCGTATTTTTTTAAAACGAGGCCCTCGGTAACGTGACATAAAGACTCCTTTTTTATTGAACTTCTACAAAACTAAATAAAATTAAAACTGAACTAAATGATAATGATAAATGACGTGAAATACACTCCAATAAACTATTGGAATACAAAGAGTAAGAAGATATATTCTCTCAATATACAGATTTTTTTTTTATTGTATATACAATATATATAAATCAAATAAATCACAAAAATTTTCCTTTATTTTCTTGATTTATTTTGCAAAGATTGAACTCTTTTATCCAATATATATATTCCTATATGGAAGTTTATATGACATAATATAAATGGAGTGGTAACTCTTGGAAAAAGGTGAAAGAAGTCTTTTCAATCTTCTTTGATTTTGAAAGTACATTAAAAATCATGTAAAAAAACGAAAAAATAGGGAAAAGCCGGCTATCGGAATCGAACCGATGACCATCGCATTACAAATGCGATGCTCTAACCTCTGAGCTAAGCGGGCTCAAATAAAATAGCGGATGCATACAAATTCACTAAACTACTAGATCATATCAATTAACTATTCTATTCTATTAATATTTTTCCTTATCTATTTATAATTAATCATATTCTAGAACAGAATATAGCTCAAATAAATAGTGACTATCATTAAATAAATAAAACATAACCTTAATTAATAGAATATAGCAGTATATTGACTTTATAATTTTGATTTCATTAGTTTCTAAATAAGAAAATCTTAATTAGATCAGAAATCTTTTTTTTTTTTAGTTAAATTATATCTGATTTGAAATTCTTGTTTTTTTGTTCTAACCTCATACTATTATTATTATTTTATACTTTTTTTTTCTTTTTATTTTATTTCTAATAGTATAGAATTATTAGAATTTCAAATCTACGAAGTAGACTTCTAATTTTTTTCCATTGCACATTGTACAATTCTAAGTTTCAATAATAATCATAAATTTCTTTTCATGAAAGTAAAAAAAAAAGAATCGACCGTTCGACTATTTCTTAAACTTTAAGACAAAGATGAGAAAAGGAAGAACATATATATGTTATGTAATATATAACCATATTGAATTGCAAATACAAAAATGATAGAATCTTTGTTGATTAGACTAAATAAATATGGATGAGGCTCAAAAAAATGAAAGAAGATAACAAAGACATAAAATAAGTATCTATAATGTAATGAATCCCAAGGTTTCGCATAAGAAAAAAATGGAAAGACATCATAATGAGATCCTAATAAAAAAGTAAAAAAGGGGATATGGCGGAATTGGTAGACGCTACGGACTTAATTGGATTGAGCCTTGGTATGGAAACCTACTAAGTGATAACTTTCAAATTCAGAGAAACCCTGGAATTAACAATGGGCAATCCTGAGCCAAATCCTGGTTTACGCGAACAAACCGGAATTTATAAAGCGATAAAAAAGGGATAGGTGCAGAGACTCAATGGAAGCTGTTCTAACAAATGGAGTTCACTACCGTGTGTTGATAAAGGAATCCTTCGCTCGAAACTTCAAATCAAAAAGGATGAAGGAGAAAAACCTATATTGTCTAAATATAGGTAACACAAAACGATTTCAAAAATGACGACCTGAATCTCGATTTCTATTTTTTTATAAACAAAATCGAAATGTTGTGAATCAATTCGAAGTTTCAGAAATAATATTCATTGATCAAATGATTCACTTCATAGTCTGATAGTTCCTTGGTGGAACTTATTAATCGGACGAGAATAAAGATAGAGTCCCATTTTACATGTCAATACTGACAACAATGAAATTTATAGTAAGATGAAAATCCGTTGACTTTTAAAATCGTGAGGGTTCAAGTCCCTCTATCCCCAAAAAGGTTGACACCTTACCTTTTTTTCGTTATTATAGAGTTGAATAATTTAGAATCTATATCATTTTTCCTTTTCAAACTTAGAAAGTCTTCTTTTATTTAGAAGATCCAAGAAATTACCGGTCCAAAACTTTTTTAATTTACTACTTTTGAGTTTCTTTTCGTTGACATAGAACTAAGTCATATAGTAAACTGATACTTCAGTAGATGATCCTTCGGT